CCTCCATGCGTCTATTTGTATTTTAGACTGCATACCTTATTAGAGTTTATATAGATTTTTTTTCAATGGACACCAAATCCAAATAAAGAAATAAACTAAAGTTCTTTTGAGACTAGAAAAATAAAAGAATTTTCAAAAACTACATTTTTAATAAAAGTGGATTTTTTCATTAACAAAACTTTTCTTTTATACCCACAATTAGATATTTTGGAAGACTCCAAGAGGTCTTCCAATATAAAAAGGTTAGAATAAGGAAGTCAAATGGGGTGTTCCAAGCTTATCACAGCTATACCAGAATTTCTTTATTTGACTCAAGGGTTCATACTGTAAGACTTAGCTGATCTTAGCGATTGTTATAATTTTTTTTTCGAACAAATTTGTCTAGGGCGGTATTAAATACAATTGAATAGTTTTTAATTCAAAATATCATCGAAAACTTACAGCAGCTTGCCAAACAAAAGCTAAGAGAAAAAAAAGCACAGGTATTACTGGCATAATATCTACGACTGGATTTAAAAAAGCGTAGGCTTCGGGCAATTTGGCGACAAAAAAACTACTTGAATAAAGGGTATAATTAAGACAGATACAGATTAAACTTAATATATTAAGCATAACAAACATTTTGTTCTTGAGGTTAATTATATTTATTTTGATTGAGTTATTAATAAGTTGAATTTTTTATATAGAAGGGTAAATGAATAACAATAAATTAGATATATCAAATACCAAAAAACCTTCTTTGATTTGAACTTGCCCAATCAAAAATTCTTCAATTTCAATTCTAAAATCAAAAGGTGAATAGAATAAATCATACTTTCATATAATATCTTAATTCAATTAGATGTAATGATCAATAAATTCATCAGTTTAATTCTATATCTAAACATAGAAAAATTCTATCAATGATCTAATTTATTTGATAGATATTTAGACTGAAGTTGACGAACAACCAGTACCAATAATAATGTTTATTAGTGCCAAATAGAAATGGGGCGTGGCCAAGTGGTAAGGCAACGGGTTTTGGTCCCGGTATTCGGAGGTTCGAATCCTTCCGTCCCAGAGCATATTTGTCTACATACTCAACTTATTCTATTTATTTTATTATATTTTATTTATTTTATTATAGATATATTAATATATAAATTAATATATAAGATTATAAAATTAATAGATTATAAAATTAATATATAAGATTATATAGGTGTATATATATTTATAATTTATATTTGTAAAAATTTTAATGGGGTAAATTTTTCTTTTTTCTGCGACTTCGTCAGAAACTCTATTTAATATCGAAATAAAAGTCAAATATAGATTCAAATATAGATTACTAGGTACCGACCAAACAATGACTATTCATGATTTCATAATGGAATTAATTTAATACTGGTTCCAAACTAAAGGAATGTTATGGTAAAACTTCGTTTAAAACGATGTGGTAGAAAGCAACGTGCGACTTGAAGGACATGATCCGCTGTGGATTCTTACACCCACCATTTTTATATTCTATAGGACTGAAAGTGCTTTTGGCTCGACATCATTTGTCCTGTTTCACTAGAACTTTCTTTTTTTTTGAGGGAGGGGGTGGAAACTGTATCGTACAAGATGGAGCTCGAGCAGAACGTATTGATTCATTTAGTGGAGGCAAGAATCTAGGGTTAGTATCACTTAATAAATAGGGACAGCTTTGTTAAATATATTTTCGACATAGAAATCGAAAGGATCCAACAAGTCTTAAATTCAAAAGTCAAATTTGTTGGAATTTTGAAAATTCTTTTCAAAAGTGTATTACACAGGAATCAACCATTAGTATGATTTGTTGATAGAGAGAAATCACAAAAAAGGGTATGTTGCTGCCAATTTGATGGAAACGATTAAAGATCGCCGAAGTAATGTCTAAACCCAATGATTCAAGGCAAAGAAAGAGAAAGGATCTTAGAACAAGGAAATACCGTTTTAAATTGTCTCAACAACAAGAACTAGATTAAAATAAAGAATCAAAAGAAAAATGGATTTGAAAGGATACAGACAAAAAAAGGGGGGGATTATAGACCACTCAATAACCGAAATGCTTATAAAAGTTTCCTTTGGGGTTATCCAACTTGAGTTATGAGCGCGCAAATTACAAATACGAAAAATTTATTGGTTGGGGAAAGAATAATAAACAAGTTTTTAAATCATATGATAAAGAAAGAGAATTCTTGGTATAATTGATTTGATGAGTTTAGAGATATATTTAACATTAGAATTCTATACATAAGAAGAACTTGACTTTTCTTGAGCCGTACGAGGAGAAAACTTCTTATACGTTTCTCCGGGGGGGTTATTTACATCTATCCCAATGAGCCATTTATCGAATCGTTGCAATTGATGTTCGATCTCGAAGAGAAGGAAAAGCTTTCTGGAAAGTGGGTTTTTATGATCCGGTAAAGAATCAAACCTATTTAAATATTCCTATTATTCTATATTTCCTTGAAAAAGGCGCTCAACCGACAGGAACTGTTCATGATATTTCAAAGAAGGCGGGTGTTTTTATGAACCTTCGCCTTAATCATCAATCAAAATTCAATTAATGAGGGTGTGGATAATTTTTCTAGAGTTTTGCATAATCTTTTTTTTTCCTTTTTTTATCCAGTAGAGAGTTTTCGATTTATATCTTATTTAATTTATTATTGCTACTACATAATGCCGTCTTTTATAACGAAAAAAGGTCTATTGTCGGCTGGAATTCTATGAAAAAATAACAAAAGTAAAGGCTTAATCTTTTCTTTTTTATTTCTATTGATTGATATTAATTGAATAAACTTGGGATTTTTTTATTTCATTTGTTTAATTTATTTGTCCGTCTACACCCTTTATGTCTATATGTCGCTTCGATATGTAGTGCCAACCCAACAGAAATCCTTATTTTTTTTTATTAAAAAAAATTTTCAATTTCTTTTTTGTTTTTTATTCTTTTATAAAAATTCACATTTATATTGACAACAGTGTATCAGATAAATATAATCTGGGCATAGATAAATGAATCTATTTATCTCCGTCCTATCGATTTTAGTTCATTGGATGCACGAAGTCTTTTTTTAATAATTTTTTTAATAAAATAATCAATATTATTAGTAAAATAGAATAATGTATAACATTAAAGACAAGAATTAGTCTACAAAAATTTTCATTTATTTTTTGATCTTCAATTTTTTTTTACCCTTTTTGAAATGCTTTGATTTGATTGCGCCGTATAATTTTATATCTTTATTTATTAGGATTCCGATTGTATCTATACACTCTAATTCTTTTAGTTCGGGTTGCTAACTCAACGGTAGAGTACTCGGCTTTTAAGTGCGGCTAGCATCTTTTACACATTTGTATGAAGCAAGGGATTCATCTATACCATCGGTAGAGTTTGTAAGACCGCGACTGATCCTGAAAGGAATGACTGGAAAAAGCAGCATGTCGTATCAATAGAGAATTTTAAAAATTTTTCATTCTTACTATTATAGGGATAAGGCTAAAATCTTGTTTAAATTGTTTTCATTTTTGGCTTGGAATTAAATGAATTTAACAAACAAATCAATTAAAACTAAAGTTGGGTCGAGTAACTAAATGGATAGAACCTAACTATAGGTTCTAATTATAGGAAAAGAAAAAGGAACGAGCTCTTGTTCTTCATTTTTGAATGATTACCCGATCTAATTAGGCGTTAAAACTATATTAGTGCTTGGTTCGGAAAAAGCTTTTCCCATGGGCTTATTATCGATTTTTTATGAATCCTAGCTATTAGCTATCTCCATTATATAGTGGAGATAAGTGTGTATGAAGAAGGCAGTATGCTGATAAAGAAATTTTTTTTTCAAAATCAAAAGAGCGATCGGATTGCAAAAATAAAGGATTTCTAACCGTCTTGTTATTAATGAACATAAACCAATTGGGTGAAAAAAGAGAGGATAGAGAGTCCGTTGATACGTCGTACCTTTATTCCGAGGTATCCTTTTTTTTTTAGATAATACCTTGTTTTAACGCTATCGTACTACAAGTATCATTTGATACCCAATCCATCCCATCCTATATTTTCCTATTTTCGGTTCAAATCGAATTTCAAATGAAGGAATATCAAGAATATTTAGAGCCAGATAGGTTTAGGAAATATGACCTCCTATACCCACTTATCTTTCAGGAGTATATTTATGCATTTGGTCGTGATAAGGGTTTAAATTTAAATAGATTGAATTTATTGAATTTGTGGGAAAATGTGGTTTATGACACTCAATATAGTTTACTGATTGTAAAACGTTTGATTACTCGAATGTATCAAGAGAATGATTTGATTATTTCCGATAAGGATTCTAACCAAAATCCAGTTTTTGGGTTCAATAAGAATTTGTACTCTCAAATGATATCAGAGGGATTTGCAGTCATTGTGGAAATGCCATGTTCCCTACGACTAGTATCTTCCTTAACGGGCAGAGAAATTGTAAAGTATTATAATTTACGATCAATTCATTCAATATTTCCTTTTTTAGAGGACAAATTACCACATTTAAATTATGTATCAGATGTACTAATACCCTATCCGATTCATCTGGAAATCTTAGTTCAAACTCTCCGCTATTGGGTAAAAGATGCCTCTTCCTTGCATTTATTAGGACTTTTTCTTCACGACTATTATAATTGGAATAGTCTTATTATTCCATATAAATCAATTTATGTTTTTTCAAAAAGTAATCCAAGATTTTTCTTGTTCCTGTATAATTCTCATGTTTGTGAATACGAATCTGTCTTACTTTTTCTCCGCAACGAATCTTCTCATTTACGATTAACATCTTTTGTTGTCTTTTTTGAACGAATATTTTTCTATGGAAAAATAAAGCATTCTGTAAAAGAAGTCTTTGCTAATGATTTTCCGACTGGCCTATGGTTCCTCCAGGATCTTTTTATGCATTATGGTAGATATCAAGGAAAATCAATTCTGGCTTCAAAGGATACGCCTCTTTTGATGAATAAAT